CCTACCTTTCCTCAACGAATATTCACTTTCTATTATATTCAGCCAACCATCGTATTCAAATTAGAAGATATATGTCTACAACGTGTGATTAAATAAAAAACAGGAGAAAGGATTCTCCTTTACAGTCGATTTTATTCAACAATTGACCAAAAGAAAATATTAAATATTAATAAATAATAAATTGCATGAACTTAGATCAATCAAATAATCATATTTATATGTAATAATTCGCCCTAAGCAATTTAATTTTCCCATTTAGATTGTATTCGATTTGAATAATGATAAAGAAAACAGAAGGGAAAAAATTTACAAAAAACGGGAGTTAGATTGATTCTCAAATCTGAGTGAATCTAATGGTTTACGTTATGGAAGAAAGACATGTATATGTGATATAGATATTGACTCGTTATATATGAACTAAAGATATATTTCATTTTCCCGACTACTGAGGTTCTCCTTTCGTATCGTTGTGGCTGTGAATTGACTGAATAAACAGATGGAATCAAGAAAAGATGGAAGAAGTGAAGTAACAGTTCGGAACCAAGAAATGGAAGAACGAAAGTTCTATGGATTCACAAAAACTCTGTGGATAGAAATGAAAAAAAAAAAGATATCGAAGTAGTTCTGATGATTCAATAATTTTATTACTAAAACTCGAAGTTCTTAGTTATTTTGACTGTATGAATGCTATCGATGGAATAATTCAGTCATAATTCATTGGTTGATTGTATCATTAACCATTTCTTTTTCTTTTTGTTGTTACGAGGAACTTATCATGAATCCACTGATTTCTGCTGCTTCCGTTATTGCTGCTGGATTGGCCGTAGGGCTTGCTTCTATTGGACCTGGAGTTGGTCAAGGGACTGCTGCGGGTCAAGCCGTAGAGGGGATCGCGAGACAGCCCGAGGCAGAGGGAAAAATACGAGGTACTCTATTGCTTAGTCTAGCTTTTATGGAAGCTTTAACGATTTATGGATTGGTTGTAGCATTAGCACTTTTATTTGCGAATCCTTTTGTTTAATTATTTAATCTTAGAAATAGTAAAAATAGAATATGTATTTTTACTTTTTTATTGACTTGAACTTGTCGTTTGCTTTTTCAAATTAGATCAATAGTTCACTCCTACAATTCCTTATTCGTTGAGAAAATAACCTCTGGGAAGGGCTGATTTGCAGATGGGGAATTAGTATACCGACTCACTTTCACCCTTCCCATCCGTAGTCCAAGGAAAACTCTTTTTAGGAGATGTTGTAACAATCAATGGGTAGTTCATACTTGATAACATAACTCAAATATTTTTCAACTCGATTTGAAAAAAAAAGAATAAATAACAAAGAGGAGCAAAGTGATAGAAAAAGAACTCTGGTCAATTTTTTAGTCTATCTATAAGAGGAGATGAGATTATATGAAAAATGTAACCGATTCTTTCGTTTTTTGGGGCCACTGGCCATCTGCCGGGAGTTTCGGATTTAATACCGATATTTTTGCAACAAATCCAATAAATCTAAGTGTAGTGATTGGTGTATTGATCTTTTTTGGAAAGGGAGTGTGTGTGAGTTGTTTATTTCAAGAATAGGCTGTATCCAATCAGCTGTACCTTTTTCCGTTATAACTAGGAAAGAAAGGTGCATGATCTCGCGAATTACTTCTTAAGAAATTATATGTAAGAACCACAGCATTTCGCGATTCATTGGCAAATCCACTTTGATTCTCTAGCAACCAATAAGGTGGGGCTCTTAAGATGGTTAAAGCAAACCGTTTGAAGTCTAGGCACAGCATGGTACTCTTTCGACCACTATGTTAATATAGAGATGGTTTTGAAGTGAATATTTTATCGATATAGAACACTCATTTCGATAAAATGATTTGAACCACTTTTTCTAAAAATGGACATTTTCTCTGTTTTATCGAATGCTGAATTGACGACCTATGCCTTATGTATTAAGTAAGAAGAGTTTTTTGGATTTCAAATGAAGAAAAAAAAAGAAACAACTTTGCTGACAATTACATATTTTTTATTTTGTCAGAAGAGTCCTCCAAGTATTTTCTTTTTGTATTCGATTCATTTTTTGACTATGAATAAAGAAGAGAGGATAGGCTCATTACATTCATAAAAAAGCTATGATAATTTATCAGCTATGATAATTTATCATAAGTAATTGAGCGTGAGAGCCAAATGAATCGAAAGATTCATGTTTGGTTCGGGAAGGGATTATGGAAGTTTTAAAATGAACAGAAAGATGATCTACTTTCATTAAGTGATTTATTAGATAATCGAAAACAGAGAATCTTGAATACTATTCGAAATTCAGAAGAACTGCGTGAGGGGGCCATTGAACAGCTGGAAAAAGCCCGGGCCCGCTTACGGAAAGTGGAAATTGAAGCAGATCAGTTTCGGGTGAATGGATACTCTGAGATAGAGCGAGAAAAGTTGAATTTGATTAATTCAACTTATAAGACTTTGGAACAATTAGAAAATTATAAAAATGAAACGATTCAG